GCTCCACATATAGTTCCTCGAACCACATTTTCTAAACGAACCAGAGCCAATCCGAATTGATCTTGTAAGAGATCTGCTACAGAGCGAATACGTTTATTTTTCAAATGATTCATATCATCAAGTGGACCCATTCCAAATTTCATTCCAATCAGGTGATCCGTAGCTGCCAATATATCGCGCGGTAACAAAAACGTATTGTTTTGGGGTATATCAAGATTCAGTCGACGGTTCATATTTCGCCGACCAATCCTTCCTAATTCGCATTTTTGCTGAAAGAATTTTTTTTTTAATTCTTTACATAAAGATTCCGAAAATACCGGGTCTCCCCCTACACAAGCAAATTGTTGATAAAACTCCATAATGGCATTTTCCTTTGACCCCAAAATTTTTTTATCTTTATCATTCAAGAAAGACAAGAAAATTTCCGGGTAACAAACATTATACAGAATTTCTTTTAGATTCGAACCCATAGCTGATGATAGAACTAGAATAGATATTTTCTGTTTCCTACTCACACGAGCCCATATCCTTGCTTTTCTATCAATCTCTAATTCTGATCTTCCTCCCCAATCTGATATTATGGTGCCAGTATAGACCGAAATTCCGTTATGGTCCAATTCCGACCGGTAATAAATACCAGGGCTTTGCAATATTTGATTGATCACAATTCTGTATATTCCATTTACTATAAAAGTTCCCAGGGAATTCATTAGAGGGATGTTTCCAAGCAAAATTGTTTGTTCTTGCATCTCCCGGCCGGTTTTCCCAATTAATCCTGCGGATACATATAATTCAGAAGAATATGTAAGTGATTTATACACAGCATCCTTTTCTTTTATCACGGGTTCTACCAATTGATATTTTTCCACAAATAATTGAAATTCAATTTCTTGATCTGTATCTTCAATTTTTGGAAACTTATAAAGCTCTTCCGGTAAGCCCTGATCAATGAACTGAGAAAATCCTTCAAATTGTATCTGATTAAACCCGGGTATTGTAGACATCAGTTCATTTCCCTCTCGTAACATTTAAACCCAATTCCTCTTTTGTTTAAAAATCCCACCTTTGGATCATTCTTTATTGAATAATAAAGATAAAGATCGATCTAGCTCGGATGGAATTTATATTCTGTTTACTAAATCACATAAAATTTTACACATACATTCCATATATATATGGAATGTATGAAATACGTATGAAAGGAGGAATAGAGAAAATTTGCTACTCATACTCAAATTGAAATTTGCAACGGATACAAGATTAAAGCGGTGGATAAAACATTCTGTTTAAAAGAATTATGCTGCTTAATTCGATTTCTTTAATTCGATTCCATTTATACCATTCTTATAATTATACTATTACTCCGATTGGATAAAGAGATGACAAGATTTGACCCCTTATACCGAGATAAGAATAATCAGAAACAGTATAGAGTTTTTTTTTACTTAATAGGTTTTTATTAAAAAAACCTATTTGCGGAGACAAGATCTATTTTAGTACTATTTCGTAAAATTCTTAATATAGGCTTATTTTATATTGTAAAGCAAAGCGTTAAATTTAGATCCGTGCCCCAATATCTTCTATATATCGTATATAAGATACGCTCTGTGTAATTTCTATTATGGTTCCGGGGTTTACATATAGGCATAATTGTTGTTATAATTGAAATTGAGAAAAAGAAAAAAATGAAAATCGAAATAAAAATTTTATTTTATTGAAAAGATACAATAATAATAATAATTATTAGTTACTGTTTAGATTTTATTATGTCATTAGGGAAACATGATTTGAAGTCAGAATCCAAGACTCGTTCATGAATTCCAAAAGAGTTAATGGTTCCAATTTATTATGACTTTTTTGAAAGTCCATATTTTGGGTATGGATAAAAAAAAATCAAAGCTTTTTGTTAGTAGGAAGGGAATTAAGGAAATGGGATTCAAAACGCACGTACAATAAAAAAGTTAATTAATCCATCCCTAAAAGGGAATCTTTTCATATATATTTTGTTTTGGCGGCATGGCCGAGCGGTAAGGCGGAGGACTGCAAATCCTTTATTCCCCAGTTCAAATCCGGGTGTCGCCTGATAAAAAACAAGAAATATCCTAATCCCTTAGGGTCTCTTGATACGTACTTGATTCTAAGCATCTAGTGGGCTCTAAATCTAAAGCTTTGTATCTCGAATTCAAGGAAATTTTTATTAAATTAGGTAGGAGTGTAAGGGCTATCAAAACGTCTCGATTCCCTTACACTCCTATTGGAGCCACTTCGGTGCGAGGTAATATACTAACTTAATTAGTAGTTAGTAATGGCAGAAAAGCGGGATATAATTTGTATACAAACTAAAAAAAATCTCTTAGTACTTAGGTATTCAATTATGACAAAACCTCTTTTCAGTAACCGGGTAAAAATCATGTAGGAATTTTTTATATGTACGTGAATTTTTGGGGTTGGTTCATTAAATTAAGAAATAGTTCTCCAAAATTTTTGACTCTGTACCCTTGATTTCACTATTATTAGTAAACAATAATGGAATAATTCCTTCATATTCATAGAAATAGGGGACAAAATTCACATGGATATTGTAAGTCTCGCTTGGGCTGCTTTAATGGTAGTCTTTACATTTTCTCTTTCACTTGTAGTATGGGGAAGAAGTGGACTCTAGAAATACGACTTAACTTAGCTAATTTTAACTAATTAAGTTTTTAGTTAGGGAATAAAACCTTATCAATTGTTTTTTAGATCACTCCATAAAGTATTTTTAAAGATACTAATGTTAATCAAACAGATATTTTTAAAATGCCCATGTTTCTTTCTTTGATTCTTTCGGCGGATACTAGTATTTTTTTGAAATATTAAGAATTTGAACTGTAAAATAAAAGTAAGAGTTGCCTTTCGATTATTTTAGATTGATCCTAATCACTATCAATACAAATACAAATCGATCAAATAGATGTAGCAAAACAATAGAATTAGGATCAATATGTACATAACATATATAGGATACATATTTTAGATTAGTCAATATTAAAAATTTTAAGTCTTTTTATACACGACAAAAAAAAAAAACGAAAAATCTAATACTAATATAATAACTAAAAAATCGTATGGTAGAAAGAAAATTTTCTTTCTTTCTACCATACTACTACTAAATCGAATCAAATACTGATGATTCTAGCCTGCGATAAAGAACGAAGAAGTCAATTTTCAGTCAAACTAATCATTTTGGCTGACCGTTTTTACATAAATGATAAGTAGAAAAGCAGTAGGAACTAGAATGAAGAGCGCAGTAGCAATAAATGCAAGAATATTTACTTCCATAATTTCATCATTTTTTGAGTTCGAAATAACTCGGGATTTAATCCCCTAGAGATGATCAAAATGTCACCTGTAAATTCATATGGAATGTATTCCATTTTGATGATATTGAATAGGATTAATATCATGAATAACAATATATGAACTATCATATAAACTCGCCGTCGCAAATTGACTAGTATAACATAGGATAATCTTTTATCCATACTGAAAAAAATATATTATAGAATTCGTGATCGAATCAAGATATCATTCTTTTTAAATATTTTCTTTGTACAATCAATCATCTAACGAAGTCTGACCACGTTTCTTTTTCTTTTAGACTTCCATCGGTTAAAAAAAAAAAATATATGAAAAACAGACTACAAGGGGTTAAGTTCTAAAATACCTTTCTTTTTTTTGTCATTTTTTTTTAGTGTTTGCTCTTTTTTTGGTAGAACTTAAATTCTAGTCTAAATTGAATTTTTTTCTTATTACATTACACGAGGTCTAAAAAGAAACATGAGATACTTGTTTAATCTTTGGTTATTGGATCCGTCGGGACTGACGGGGCTCGAACCCGCAGCTTCCGCCTTGACAGGGCGGTGCTCTAACCAATTGAACTACAATCCCAAGGAACTAAGGTATACAATATCCTTTAACTTATAATATAGATATAGAAGGGAGTTATTAGTGATATACGGATCTCTGTATGAATATGTACTTGAGTGAGAACAACACGAATTACAATTACGAGTCAATTTTCTTTAGTTTAAATTATCCCATAGGATGAATCTAGATCTAGATCATTATTTTAATTTCCCATAACAAACGAAAAACAGAAAAATCGACTCTTTTATTCTGCATGTCGGCCGTTTCGGGAGGACAAATATCTTCATCTCAATAGTGGATGAGAGAGCTTTTGGGCCGAGCTGGATTTGAACCAGCGTAGACATATTGCCAACGAATTTACAGTCCGTCCCCATTAACCGCTCGGGCATCGACCCAGGAAGAATCTATTCAATTATAGGTTTATTGATTAGTAGGCTTATTGATAATCCACGATCAACTTCCTTTTTTTGTAGTACCTTACCCCCAGGGGAAGTCGAATCCCCGCTGCCTCCTTGAAAGAGAGATGTCCTGAACCGCTAGACGATGGGGGCATACGTACCCAACTGCCATCATACTATGTTCATAGTATGAACAGTTTTTTTGAAATTGTCAATATAATCGAATCTAATATATATTAAAATTTAAATAACAATAATTAGATTCTTAGATTCAAGGGGTCTTTCCGTCTTACATGATTACATCCAATTTTTTTTTCATTTCGTTTTTTTTAATAATTCATTCAAACCATTCGATATTAAATCTATAAACTAGAAAACTATAAAAAAATCCGTTCGAATTTTTTTATTCTTAATATAAAAGATAAATTTATTTATTTATTCAATTAGCGGAGGAAATATAAATAATAGGTAATTCAAAGGATCTATTCAGGACGTGCTTTAGCTACTCAAAAAATGGAGGTTTAAGGTAAACAAACCCCAATATCGCATTTAGAAACGAGTGACTAGCTGCCTACTTATGTATATGTAAGTTCTATAATATAGAATATTATAACTTAATTAAATATATTTTCTATGTATATTCTATGTATATAAGTAATGACTCAGCCAAGAATTAACTATATATAATTATATATT